GGTTAAGTTGCTATGGCAAGTAAGAGTCACCCGAGCCAAAGATGAGGACTTCACAACGAAAGTGACCGGGGTCGTCCCAGATTGAGAAGTAGTGGTCCGTCACTATCGTAAGGTAGACGCGGGACAATTCTTGTAGAACCCGGGGGTCTTTCTCCTTTGTCTAATGATTCAATACAATGGAAGGTCTATTATCCTTTCTTGGCATTCGTTGCCGCCCTCCCTTGACCTGACTTTGCCAACATTCCTATATCTGCTTGACAATCCAGCCTATTACACTCCTCACTATCAGGTAATAGAAGGGCAGGCAAAAGAAAAGAAAAGAAAAAGAGGCTCAAGAGTTGATGGTAAGTGTGAGAAAGCTCATGGCTGAATAATCGTGATTGCTCTAGATTGACTTTCTTTTCTCCTGCTCAGGTTCCTTCTCAGAAAGGTATTTTAAGGCCTCCCGCTTCTTCCTCATAAATCTCAGATAACGATTCAGCCGTTCGGTAAGTTGATGTACAATCTTGGCTCTTCTCTTCTTTTCGTATGGCTAGACTGCGGTAAGCATGTCTTCTATTCTTTTTTGCAGGATTTCCATCATGATGATTTTCTATAAAAGGACTCCTCCCTGGCCAGGTAAGCCCGGTACTTGGTGGATCAAGAGCCGGTGAATGCAACTCAGTTACATATCATAATTCCACGTCTGAGGCTTCGCTCATGAATTTCTTATACTGGCACTCTCTTTGTCCAGTAGATTCTGTAGGCGAACCTGCTTCAAAATGAGTTCGTCGTGGTACTGGTTCGTCATCCCTTCTGGCAATAGATCTGAATGTATAGAGCAGTGGCCCAGGGAAAGAGCTTCAACTCCAAGGACTCCCCGCGGTACTTCGACCTTGCTTTAGGTTAGTTATCGTATAAAATGACAGAGAACGCCATGCTTTCTTTCATCAAAGTCACGGTAAGGTTTGAACCCCGACTTTCCTTTCTCTTTGTGCAGACTAATACCAAGCTTGGGGCCTATCATCAGTTCCATGGAGATGCTGTACACTTCTTTGTGAGAGGTGGGTAAATGACTGGGCCTACTCATGGAGGCCTCTTCCCCTCAGCTGCGGATGTTCGCAATTACTACCACCTAAGAAAGGTTGCTTCTGTCGGCCTTTATGTGCAACAGTCCACCAATAGCGGAAGAGAGGGTTACCGTAAATACAAGACTCTTCCAGTTCTTACGTAAGCTTTTTCTTACCAGTCAAGTAGTACAACAGCTGTATCTTATCCTATAGCCCGGCGCGGCGGGTCGCCTTTTGAATTCAGTAGATAGAAGAAACTATTAGATAGATAAGGAGTAGGTGAGTGAGTGAGTCCTCACTGACCTGAGCGATTTCGATCACCTAGCAGGCCTTTTATTTGGTAGGTAACATCGCCGAAGCGTATCATCAGATTTGACTACGAAGGAAGGAACTCGAAGTGAGACGGCACCGTCTTGTGCAAGGCAACGATAGTTGGCCCTCTATCATCTTCTATCTGGTAGACTTGGTAAAAGGGCCCCGACTTTACTTATTTCCAGAATTAGAGTTCGACCGCAGCTGCCCCCTTTTTGTGGGGGATCAAGTTCCTTGCCAACTATCGACCCCGATCTCTTTTTCTTTTTATTTGTTTTGGGTATTACCAAACCTAGCTTAGCCTTCGTAAATCACACTAAAGCGGAGCACCCAACTAAAGCCCCCTTAAGGGGGTTAGTCAATCCGGCCCGAGACGCGTTCGTTGACAAAACAAAACCGCCGTAGGAATGGAGACCTTTCAATAGAGCGGAGGCGAACTGATCAACGAGAAAGAGGCCCTACTCACTACAAATGAATACACCACAAGATCGAACTGCACTTATGCCTCTCCCGCATCAAGTTGACCGCCCCCTCCCTAAGTAGTGATTCTATCAATCATGTACGTAGGTGGGGCCCTCCATTCTGATTGGTATATCATGAAAAAAGAAAGCCATTTGCACCAGGCGCACTGCGCTTTCCCTTGCCCAGATCTTCGCCTTTCTAAGTCAAGTAATCGTGACCCGCCGAAGACTGGAGCCTCGTAACATGTTGACGAAGACCTCCGAACTGAGGGTTCGATCAGTAGAGGGGACGACTTTGCCTCCCCGGAAGAAGAATAGCCCCGCTCTCTCTCTAGCCGACTGATCCCGTTGATCATATAACTGGGAGGGAACGTGTCACATTAGAGGTGAACGATCAGAGATCTAATCACCACGATGAGGCTGGTCCCTCTTTTAGTAGACTCAGCTATGAATATGAATGAAGAAATGAATGCCGGGCTCTTTCTTTCACTGCTAACCCCAAGAAGTTTCTTAATGCTGATACTTTCTGTTTCGTCGAGCCTCGAGCTTGTGGTCCTCCTTTGAGTGTGGGTTCAATTGGATGAATCCGTCAAGTCAAGGTCAACGTACGTAGCAGCAAGGATGATGCATCGCCTATTTATTTATCGTTCTCGCTCGGGAGCCAAAACGAACACGCCTGCTACCTACTGTACTGGACCTTCGACCAGGCATTCTACCCTTGTCGAATCGGAACCAACCACCACTGCATTGCGCTCGAACAGTTGAGCGGCCAGCAACTTCCGTACACAGATATAGATTCATTCTTCGTAACTGGTCCAACCTCACAACCCTTCGCGGGTTGGTCAGAAGTCAGTCTTGTTTGGAAAGACGGAATTAGACAAAGAAAAGAGAGTGCTCGACCGGAACAACGGCCAACAAGTAATTACATAGATAACTGCTCCTCCCTTTCTCCCTCTTTAAGGTAAGGCTTTAAGGCGAACCGTATGGCGGCTGGAAAGAAAGACGACCTCACCTTCTCGTAGATGGTGTCAGTGAGAGCAACTTTAGTATTCCCCGTTGACCTTCTTTTGTAGATAGAATCTTCAATGAGTGGAAACAAGCAACCTTACTAATAAAGGTGCTTGTTGACTAAGGCCGGCTTTCGAGCCCAAGCCCCTTGTATAGTATAGTCTAGGTTGGGTGCTTGAGCGCATCTTTCTCATATCGATCAAGGCTTTCCTTGAGTTTTCAATAAGGGGCGCGTTAGCTAGGCCGTTTTCTTGCAGGAGTGCTAACGCGCGCCCTTACGTTTTCTTCGCTTGCTCTGCAGTACGAGCACAGAGCCGCGCTCCTTTAATATGATGAGAAGAAGAGGGAATATGGAATATTCTCGACCAAAGGGAGAGGGAATCTTTTTTTTTTCTTTTCCGCACCAATCCTTATTTACTACTACATCTTTTTTGGGGTGTATAGCTCAGTTGGTAGAGCATTGGGCTTTTAACCTAATGGTCGCGGGTTCAAGTCCTGCTATACCCAAAACCTACCTTACACTATACTATTTGTAAGGATGCGTAGTAGCGTTCAAAGATCACTCTTTGGCCTGACCAATGCTCCTGCCACTTTCTGTAATTTGATGAATTTTGTTTTTCGCTCTACATTGACCCCTTCCCTTTTCTTGTTGTTTACCTCGATGATATCGTGGTATACAGCCGGACCCTTGAAGAGCATGTTCCACATTTAAGATTAGTCCTGGCCGTGAGCATGAATTGTATTTGAAGCAAAGCAGGAAAAATGCAGCTTCGCTCAGACAGAGATTAAGTTTTTATCGTATTGGGGGTTGCCAGAAAAAAAAGTAAAGGCTATTCTTGAGTGGCCTACGCCCACTAAGGTCACTGAATTGAGATCTTTCTTGGGTTTGGCAAACTATTATCGGCTTTTTATTGGTTATTCGAAGAAAGTAGTAGTGTTAACAGACTTTTTGAATGAAGAAAGACCAGAAACAGAAAAGGTTTTGGTCTCCTGATTGTCAAATGGCGTTTGACAAGCTGAAGAGAGCCGAGCGAACCAGTGCTTCAGTTACAAGATTATTCTCGCGGTACACACCGATGCCTCAGATTGAGCCGGGTACTTGTTCAAGGAGGGCATCCGGTAGCATTCGAAAGCCGAAAGCTAAGCAAAACAGAGAAGAAAAAAGTATACCCGTTCAAGAGAAAGAAAAGAGATGACAGCAGTAGTTCATAGCCTCAGGATATGGCGCCTTTTAACTGTGCAGGAGAAGAATGCTGTCTTGAGAGTGTTAGACAACAAACTATCTTAAGAGGGCTCTGTATGTGGTAGACAAATGGGTTAATGATCACCAAATGGATGAGGTTCAACTGCATATTCTGAATCTCTCCTTCTCCAGACACTGCTTCAGTCTATAAGTATAGTTTTATTCTTCTCGGCCCTCAGGACGACAATTCCACAAAGAATCTTGTAGAAGTTGCCATTGACTTGACCAGGAGCACGCTTGTAGAAATCTAACATCGTCCTCACGAAAGGATGAAACGGCAACCTAAGACCAGACTTAAATTGACCAAAAGCAAGACTTATCTAACCCATATCGCAGGGGTTCACCTAGAGAGTTCCCCCATTCGACATGAATGCAAGGTGGAATGCTATAAAGTAAAATACTTGAGTCCCTCTTTGGGCTCTTTGGACTCAGCCTCAACGAAAATCCTCTTCATCTAGAGCGGGGATCCAAACCTGAGCCCCCTGCTCATGCCCCTGAATACCTAATGGCGGATCTACGACACCCGCCGCAAACCCATCTCTCATTAGCGAAAGCTACCTACCTGGTTTTGCTGCCAGTATAGCACGGTGCTCTTTTTTAGTGTCTTTCTCTATATTCGCTGAACACTTCCAATACCTCACCACACCGATTTCACAGCTCGATTAGAGCAGCTCGACTTTCTTCGCAGCTTTCGAGCCCCTTTATTATATTAGTAAGATAGGGCGAGAGAGGAACGAACTGAACCAAGATTCGAAGACAGAAAACGAGAGTAAAGGTCCTTTTTCTCGTTGACTGGCCCTTGTTGCACTTACTTCATCCTTCTGTTTACTTTACTCTTGCTGAAGTTTGGTTATCGCCCGCTTCTTCCCTTGCGTTGCGGGTCTTATTTTGATGAACTACTCGGGACCACTGCTCGCCTGACAGCTTTTGCTGCTCAACCCGATACCACCGCTTCTCGTACCTTACTACCCCTATCTATAAAGCTGCTCTACCTGGCGCTCACTGCTCATTGCCTTCTTTCTTGTAGACTGGTAAGATGAACGAGAGCCTGTGGCTTTTCGACTTTCTCGGCATGATCTTGCAACTTTTGGAGCCTACCTTTGAGCCCCTGAATCAATTCAACAAAAAGAGGTAAAATCCCCTACCCTAGTTGGGCTGTCTTCGAGCAAGCTCTTAGCTTTCATCGTGAGTGAAAGAGGAATTGAGGCTGATCCAGCTAAGGTGAAAACCATTGTGAATCTATGTCGTCACCTCGTAACCTCAAAGAGTTGCGTAGTCTGCCGGGCCGAGCCGGCTCCAGCCTTTGATCTCAAAAGCTAGAACTCGATGTCAATCCTTTTCCCGTCAAGACGCGAACTTTGTTTGGAGGCCACAGCACAATATGGAATATTACCTCTTCTTCTTGTATATCTCTGTCTCTCCGAACGGGGTAACCCCTTCAACCATTTGGTGGTGGGCCTGAACAAATTGTTTAGTCTTGATCCCATGCCTGCCTTTGATCAGCGGCCCCTAATCGTGATTTCTCATCTGATGATGCCGCTGTTTGGCCCATTATTGGCCTCCGCTTTGGCGAATTCGACCCTGTGGGTCATAAGCTGTCTACAGTGCGCCCACCGCCGCTCATGACAAGCGAGCAGCAGACTAGGTTTCATTATTATAGAGGACTTCTTTTGTGCTACCACGCCTCTCTTGACCTCTGCTTGCATCTCAGTCTGCACTTTCTAAGCCTGACAGCAGAGCGGGCTTATGTGATCTTTGGTGATAACGTTGTTTGTGTCATCGGGACCCATATTAAGTAGCTGAGCAGTCCTCCCTTTTAGATTTAGACTATCTGCCCTTTTTGCGTTCACTTCTTGTCCTTGCCGGGAGGCGGGACGGATTAGGATGGAGACCAATATGTCGGGGTTTTGCAATGGCAGAGATTAGGAACTTCTTTCTAGCCATAGGTAGGAAACTTATTCATTCATATCCTGGCGCGGAGAAGCATCCTATTTATTTTAATAAACGGGTTCGCGGATTCAATCTCCTCGTCAGTTGAGTGCTTTCGCGACTCGACCTCTCCAACCTTCCCAGGGTACATTGTGGAAATTGCTTGCTCAGACACAGTCTTCTCTAACGCTAACGAAACGATTCCTTTTACCAGTTCTCCAGGCCCCTGTGATGCACCATATGACCCGTGCATTCGCCGGGGGGACTTGGCAATGGTGAAGAAATGAAGAAGGTCTACCACTTTCGGCAGCCAGAGTAATGAAATCCTTCCTCAACTACGTCGACCCTCAATCTCACTGGGTATATTGGAATGTTTACCTACAGGGGAATCTCAATGTCCTGAAGTCGTCGGTACAGGGATCGGGGACTCTGCAGCTCAGGAGGGTCAAAGGAAGGACCCGGGAGACGAGGTTTTGAACCAATCAACCTTACTAAAAAAGGGGCAACAATGAAGGAGTGCAGGGGAAATCCCAACCGACATCGACACCTCAGGCTCTGGGGGAAAAAACAGAAAGGCAGGACCGAGAAAAACAAGGCTCGACGAAGTTGAGCTATACAACTTGTTTTTACATTTTACATAACATAATATACACTTATCCTTCTGTATTGGTACATAATTTTTACCTTTCTGTTTTTGAAAAACTAAATTGTAAATCTGATGGAGAAGTGTCAAGGCATTTACAAGAGGGCATTCACCCGATCGTACACTCCCAACTGAATATATGTTGTATATGGAACTCCCACAACTGAAGAAGACCTCTCAGTGTTGGCCTCACCTAATAGCCCACCGGAGCGACCTCACTGGAGACCCTGACGAACGAGACTCTATTCTTTTTTTTCTGTTTCGACCGGACAAGTGTTCAATCTTAAGGCAGGCATCGATATTACTGGAAATCAATAAATATCATATGGGACTGGGATATTCTAGTTTATCAACCTCGGAATCTTTCTTATCGACCTTGGACTCGGAATCGACACTTTTAAAACATGTCTACTGACGCCACTGAGGCCTTCAAAACTATGTGCGTTCCTGGTCCTCACGTTCGTTCTCCAAGCGCGAAGCAGGGGGTTGAACTCCTATTCCTACTATCTCGGAGAACAATAATCCGCCAACAATCATATCTATTCATATTCTTCCCTTGATGATTCATATTCGGATTTATGCACTTCTACTGTAAGTGGCCCAACTAAATGCACTAATCCACCTCAGCTCTACACGCTTCGGCACAGTCTCGCTCCCTAAAGGATGGAATGCCCTCACTATGCTCCCCAGAGTAATCTTACTAAAGAAAGAATATGTCCTTTTGTATGTAGTTCGTTTCCGTCCATGTTCCCGGAATCACATTCATTCTATTCTTTGACAGAGAGTGAAGTGGAAAAACCCTATCGAATTGACTCACAGCCTCTCGCCTCTTGCAAGCTCGCTCAACGCTGCCATTACTACGCTCCTCGTCGTTCTTGAACTCAGCGATATAACAGCGCTCGTGTTTCCTATCAAGAATCGTCTAAACCCTCATCGCCTGCACATTCTTATTGATCGCCAGACTGTTCTTTGAGTGGTACGCTCTGGGAGGCGCTTCGTTATCCCGTTATGATAAATTCCCCAAATCCATGGGTGTCATAAACAGGAAGTGACGATTCATACTCCGAACACCTGGCTGGCCCTGCACTATCACCAGTAAGAGGCAGGGCATGCCTCGGGCTACTTATCTTAGAGTAAGTGAGGCTCTTTTCTGCTTCTGAAACAGAGGTTTTCCTAGCCTGGTTTGCTGAGCACAAAGAAATGGTTCTTCTATGTCTTGGTGGATCATGTGTGCCATGAAGCACCAGGCCCGGTTGAGTCATATAGTGAGTAAACATCACTATGTGACCAATATGGTCTTGATTCCTTCACTTCTTAACCTATCCTAAGGGCATTCCCGATTAGGTGTATCTTCACAGAGGAATCGAACCAATGATCCAAGCCCCAAGGGGAATCTGAAATCAATTTCTTTTGGCTCTTCCCTTAATCTTAAAAATGCTCTTGCTCTTAGGCTCTCAAATCGAGAGGGAGAGATTATACCATCTTCAAGCGCATTCGCCCTCCGTTTTCTTCAAATTTGGATATTCGCTCGTTATTATTTTATTATTAGGCCCTGCTTCATCGATGAAAGCTTCAAGCTTATACTCTTTAGTTGGGTTGGTAACCTTCTGGTGAACCACTAGGATCAAGTTCTCCTCTTAACTATGAGTAGCCCAGGGAAAGGCGATTCTCTGGTCTCTATCATTACATTACTTGTTGACCCGGCCCTTACTCTCTAGAGAGATCGTACTTACATCTATCGAGCAAAGCCGTTTTGACCGAGTATTTCCATCTCCTTAGGGTATCTGGCTTGAACTACTTACTTTCTTTCAACCACTACAATTTGCTTTATAGAAAGCTGCTATCAACATGTGTCTAAACCGCTCTTTTTTGTCTTTCTTAGATCAGCCAGAAAGTACATATACGAAAGAAGAAGTGAAAGATATGAAACAAAGAGCCCTCCCTTGACTCTGAAGTTGCGATTAGTTGCTTTTAGTTACGTATAGATCTATAAGTGCGTGACAGCAGACTCCTTCAAATAGGGGTATTTTACAGCTAAAGCTTCGTGTAATGAATGTAGATTGGTTGATAAGAAAGGATCTAAAGCTCAGCAAATACTACCAGAAAAGCTTTCTTTCTCTTCTAGATTTAGCATACCCAAAATGACAAGCAGCAAGTGGGAGATCATAACAAAGTACCTCACCCGATTCGTGTAGAAAAGAAAAGACAGAAACTCTCATCGCTCATTCTTAATATGGGAATTCTAAATTAGCTATAGGCCACTTCAAGTAAGTCGTCAATTTGAGACTACAGTCCTAGCCATGTATGAAACACCTAAAGCCAAGCCATTCCGCTATCCTTTTCATGCAGCTGCAAAGATCGTCAAGACGCGGGCTCGGCTCCCTAAAAGGGAGAAAGAAAAGACCCCAGGTCGTACCCAATAATCAAAGGGAAGAAGGAGATAAAGCAGCAGGCAAAGTTGTCCTGATGACGCAGGGTTCCTATATATCATATACCATCATCTCGTCCAAAGAAGGCATGTCAGCGGGTGAACGTCTAGTTGGGACCCAGGTGAAGATCTAAAGTGCGAGCGGACATCTCTATCTTAGAAAGGCCAAAAGCACTCAAATGTTTGGAATGGGATACCAAGGACTGAAACTTCCCCCTTCTTCCTATTTAGAAAGCTGAAACGCAATTCCTACAATTGTGAAAGACTCCACAAAAGGATTTGACCACTCATTCTAGTTGCTATGTACACTGGGGCTAGTACATAAACTCGTGTACGCTTCAAGGGAAGGGGAAAAAAAGACCGACGAAACATCAAAGTAGGTTACGTAGTGAGCCGGTAGTTTGATCATCAGTCAAATGGATTCATCATAAGACGAGCTAATATATGAAACACTTTTCTAGGAATTATGGTGTACTTGCTTTAAAGCACCTGGAATCGATGGTGTGACTGACTCCTCCTTAATAGTAGCTTCCAGTCAGAGAGGGTTTCATTGATCATCTTCGTCTTTTGCAGGAAGCATGGCTCTCACCCCCTTTCCAAGATCTGATCTTGAACCTACATTCTATTAAATCTCAGGTACCTGTCTATGTTACCATCACTTGGTTGCTTCAGAATGTACTAAATCGTCAATACTTGAAAGCACGGACTGGACTTTAGCTCCGCCTTTACTTGAATTCTTTATCTTTATCTAAATTGTATATTTAAAGCTTACTCGCAGCCCTACTATTGATGCTTCATCTGCCACTCTTCTCATAATCTAATGGTGGAACTCTTATTTCTTGAATCATATGCATTGGATTCCCAGGAAGAGACGAAAGATACTCGCGAAGAACAGTCATGGCCAAGTGGATGGAAATAGCATAAATA